TCAAATCAACATCACCTATAAATAAAACCACAACAAACAAACAGATGAGGCAAGTCGTAACAAGGTAAGTATACCGGAAGGTGTACTTGGAACATTCAAAATATAGCTTAAATCAAAAGCATTCAGCTTACACCTGAAAAATGTCCCCTAAAACAAGACTATTTTGAGCAACAATCTAGCCCAACCAACTAACACAAATACAACAAAACAAAACCATCCCACCAAGAACAACCAAAACATTTTCACTGCCCCAGTATAGGAGATAGAAAAGACAAAGTTGGAGCAATAAAGACAGTACCGCAAGGGAAAGATGAAAAACAATGAAACATTCACCAAGCCCTAGAAAGCAAAGATTAACCCTTATACCTTTTGCATCATGGTTTAGCAAGCACATCCAAGCAAAGAGACCTAAAGCTTGAACCCCCGAAACTAAGTGAGCTACTTAAAGGCAGCCCCATCAGGCTAAATCCGTCTCTGTGGCAAAAGAGTGGAGAGACCTATAAGTAGAAGTGAAAAGCCTAACGAACCTAGTGATAGCTGGTTGCTCAACAAAAGAATACAAGTTCAACCTTAAACCTCCTACAAAACATCTCAAAGTGTAAAAGAAAAGTTTAAGATATATTCAATCGAGGTACAGCCCGATTGAAAAAGGACACAACCTAAAACGAAGGACAAAATACCAAAATATTCACCACCGTAGGCCTTAAAGCAGCCATCACCAAAGAAAGCGTCAAAGCTCCACCACCAAAAAACATAAACAACAAACTTTTTTCCTCCAGACAACATTGAGCTATTCTACTCCAATAGAAGAACTAATGCTAAAATGAGTAACAAGAAGAACAGAACTTCTCTACGCGCTAGCTTAAATCATAACAGACAAACTACTGATTATTAACAGCCATACTATAAAACCAACAACACTTAAAACACCCTATAAAACAAACTGTTAACCCAACACAGGAGCGCATATAAGAAAGATTAAAATTTGTAAAAGGAACTAGGCAAACCAAACGAGCCCGACTGTTTACCAAAAACATAGCCCCCAGCAAGAACATAAGTATTGGGGGTAATGCCTGCCCAGTGACACTGTTAAACGGCCGCGGTATCCTAACCGTGCAAAGGTAGCGTAATCACTTGTCTTTTAAATAAAGACTAGAATGAATGGCCAAACGAGGCTCTACCTGTCTCTTACAAATAATCAGTGAAATTGATCTTCCCGTGCAAAAGCGGGGATAACACTATAAGACGAGAAGACCCTGTGGAACTTCAAATATAAAATCAACTATCACCAACACCCACCCACGGGCCTTATACCAAATAGCACCTGATTTTTATTTTCGGTTGGGGCGACCTCGGAACAAAACAAAACCTCCGAAAAATAAAAAACCCTTTAAACCTAGAACAACAGTTCAAAGTGCTTCCGGCAAAACGATCCAATACACTTGATCAACGAACCAAGCTACCCCAGGGATAACAGCGCAATCCCATCCTAGAGTCCCTATCGACGATGGGGTTTACGACCTCGATGTTGGATCAGGACATCCTAATGGTGTAGCCGCTATTAAGGGTTCGTTTGTTCAACGATTAACAGTCCTACGTGATCTGAGTTCAGACCGGAGCAATCCAGGTCGGTTTCTATCTATAAACTTTCAGTCTTTTCCAGTACGAAAGGACCGAAAAGACAAGGCCAATATCAAAAACAAGCCTTACCTTACATTAGTGAAAACAACTTAACTAATAATAAGACAAAAACCTCTGCCCAAAAAAAGGGCCAAATTGGGATGGCAGAGCCAGGTACAAATGCAAAAGGCCTAAACCCTTTATCCAGGGGTTCAATTCCCCTTCCCAATCCATGAAAACACTCCTATCTAACCTCATACCTCCATTAATATATGTAATCCCAATCCTAATTGCCGTAGCCTTCTTCACCCTAATTGAACGAAAAGTACTAGGCTACATACAACTTCGAAAAGGCCCAAACATTGTAGGACCATACGGACTATTACAACCAGTAGCAGACGGAGTAAAACTATTCATTAAAGAACCAATCTACCCACTAAACTCATCAATCACACTATTCACCATATCCCCAATCCTAGCCCTATTACTAGCACTATCAATTTGACTCCCATTTCCAATTCCATTCCCCCTAGCTGACCTTAACCTAGGCATCCTATTCCTAATCTCCATTTCCAGCCTAATGGTCTACTCAATCCTATGATCAGGGTGAGCCTCAAACTCAAAATATGCCCTAATAGGGGCCCTACGAGCAGTAGCCCAAACCATCTCATACGAAGTAACCCTAGGAATCATCCTACTCTCCCTAGTCCTCTTCTCAGGGGGCTTTAACATACAAACATTTATAGTAACACAAGAACCAATATACCTAATATTCTCCTCCTGACCACTCATAATAATATGATATATCTCCACATTAGCCGAAACCAACCGAGCACCATTCGACCTAACCGAAGGCGAATCCGAACTCGTGTCAGGATTCAACGTCGAATATGCCGCCGGACCATTCGCCTTATTCTTCCTAGCAGAATACTCAAACATCCTAATAATAAACACCTTGACCGCCATCCTATTTTTAAACCCTGCCCACACCAACAACATCCCAGAATTATTCTCAATATCATTAGCCTCAAAAACAATACTATTATCAATGGGATTCCTATGAATCCGAGCCTCCTACCCCCGATTCCGATACGACCAACTAATACACCTACTATGAAAAAACTTCCTCCCAATCACCCTAGCATTATGCCTATGACACATTTCAATACCAACCGCCTTATCAGGGCTACCCCCAATACCATAGGACACGTGCCTGAACCAAAGGATCACCTTGATAGGGTGAATAATAGAGGTTAAAACCCCCTCGTCTCCTTAGAAAAATAGGAATTGAACCTATACCAGAGAGATCAAAACTCCCTATACTTCCATTATACTATATTCTAGTAAAGTCAGCTAATTAAGCTCTTGGGCCCATACCCCGAAAATGTCGGTTAAAATCCTTCCTATACTAATGAACCCGTATGCAAACACAATCATTACCACAAGCCTAATCATAGGACCACTACTGACAATTTCCAGCAACCACTGAATCCTAGCATGAACCGGCCTAGAAATCAGCACCCTAGCCGTCATCCCACTAATCGCTAAACAACACCACCCACGAGCAATCGAAGCCGCCATCAAATACTTCCTAACACAGGCAACTGCCTCAACACTAATTCTATTCTCCAGTATTATTAATGCATGAACACTAGGCCAATGAAGCATCACACAAATATCTAACAACATCTCATGTACAATCCTTACCACAGCCCTAGCCATTAAACTAGGGCTAGCCCCATTCCATTTTTGATTACCAGAAGTACTTCAAGGAACCACCACAACAACAGCCCTAATCTTAACCACCTGACAAAAACTAGCACCATTATCCCTACTAATAATAACCGCCCAGTCCATAAACACACCACTAATACTAACACTAGGACTCACATCCACCATCATCGGAGGATGAAACGGACTAAACCAAACCCAATTACGAAAAATCATAGCATTTTCCTCCATCGCCCATCTAGGATGAATAATCACAATCCTCACCCTGTCCCCAAAACTTACACTACTTACATTCTACACATACATCGCCATAACCTCTACAATATTCCTAATAATTAAACTCCTAGAAACAAACAAAATCTCTGTAATAATAACATCATGAACAAAACTCCCTACACTAAACACTATAATAATACTAACCCTCATATCACTAGCAGGACTACCACCACTAACAGGATTCATACCTAAATGATTAATTATCCAAGAACTAACTAAACAACACATACTCATTATTGCCACTATAATAGCCCTCCTATCACTACTTAGCCTATTTTTCTACCTACGAATTTCATACTACACAACCATCACACTACCCCCAAACTCCACTAACTACCTACAACAATGACGACATAAAATCAACCAAAAACACTACCTTGCCCTAATAACCACCCTATCCATCTCCTTACTTCCAATCACACCCACTCTACTAACCGCCATCTAGAAACTTAGGATCAAACCTACAAAACCGGGGGCCTTCAAAGCCCCAAACAAGAGACAAAACCTCTTAGTTTCTGATAAGACCTATAAGACTCTACCTTATATCTCATGAATGCAACTCAAACACTTTAATTAAGCTAAGGCCTTAACTAGACAAATGGGCCTCGATCCCATAATAAATTTAGTTAACAGCTAAACACCCTATCCAGCGGGCTTTTGCCTACTTTTTCCCGCCTCTACAGGGCGGGAAAACCCCGACACCAATAAAGGTATATCTTCAAATTTGCAATTTGACATGAACTTCACCACGAGATTTGATAAGAAGAGGGATTAAACCTCTATAAAAAGGTCTACAGCCTAACGCTTGGACATTCAGCCATCTTACCTGTGTTTCTAACTCGTTGATTCTTTTCCACTAATCACAAAGACATTGGCACCCTATACTTAATTTTCGGAGCCTGAGCCGGCATAGTAGGCACAGCACTAAGCCTATTGATCCGCGCAGAACTAAGCCAACCTGGGACCCTCCTAGGAGACGACCAAATTTATAATGTTATTGTCACTGCTCACGCTTTCGTTATAATCTTTTTCATAGTTATACCAATCATGATTGGGGGCTTCGGAAACTGACTCGTACCATTAATAATCGGAGCACCGGACATAGCATTCCCCCGTATAAACAACATAAGCTTCTGACTCCTACCTCCATCCCTACTTCTACTCCTAGCCTCATCAGGAATTGAAGCAGGTGCGGGCACAGGCTGAACCGTGTATCCACCACTAGCTGGAAACATGGCCCATGCTGGTGCCTCTGTAGACCTGACTATCTTTTCTCTACACCTAGCAGGTGTGTCATCAATCCTCGGGGCTATCAACTTTATCACTACAGCAATTAATATAAAATCCCCAGCCATATCACAATACCAAACACCCCTATTCGTGTGATCAGTACTTATTACAGCCGTCCTATTATTACTCTCATTACCAGTACTCGCTGCAGGCATCACCATACTACTTACAGATCGAAACCTAAATACAACCTTCTTTGACCCCTCAGGAGGGGGAGACCCAATCTTATACCAACACTTATTCTGATTTTTTGGCCACCCTGAAGTATACATCCTAATCTTGCCCGGATTTGGCATAATCTCACATGTTGTAACCTACTATGCCGGCAAAAAAGAACCATTCGGATATATAGGAATAGTTTGAGCAATAATATCTATTGGATTCTTAGGTTTTATTGTATGAGCTCACCACATATTTACTGTAGGAATAGATGTAGATACCCGAGCCTACTTTACATCTGCAACAATAATTATTGCCATCCCAACAGGAGTGAAAGTATTCAGCTGACTAGCCACCCTACATGGAGGAATAATTAAATGAGACGCTGCTATATTATGAGCACTCGGCTTTATCTTCTTATTTACCATCGGAGGCCTCACAGGCATCGTACTAGCCAACTCATCCTTAGACATTGTATTACACGACACCTACTACGTAGTAGCACACTTCCACTACGTTCTCTCCATAGGAGCCGTATTCGCTATCATAGCAGGATTTACCCACTGATTCCCACTTTTCACCGGATACTCCCTACACCAAACCTGAACAAAAGTCCATTTCGGGGTAATATTTGCAGGAGTCAACATAACCTTTTTCCCCCAACATTTCCTAGGCCTAGCCGGAATACCACGACGTTACTCCGACTACCCAGATGCATACACCTTATGAAACTCTATCTCATCAATTGGATCCCTAATCTCCCTAGTAGCTGTAATCATAATAATATTCATTATCTGAGAAGCATTCTCTTCAAAACGAAAAGTAATAACAGTTGAACTCACACCTACTAATGTAGAATGACTACACGGCTGTCCACCCCCATATCATACATACGAAGAACCAGCCCACGTACAAACTCAAGAAAGGAAGGAATCGAACCCCCTTGAATTGGTTTCAAGCCAACCACATAACCTTTATGTTTCTTCCTTAAGACGTTAGTAAAATACATTACCTAACCTTGTCAAGGTTAAATTATAGGTTCAAACCCTTTACGACTTAATGGCACATCCATTTCAATTGGGATTCCAAGATGCAATATCACCTATTATAGAAGAACTCCTCCACTTTCATGACCATACCCTAATAATCGTATTCTTAATTAGCACCCTTGTACTTTACATCATTACCTTAATAATAACAACCAAACTAACATATACCAACACTATAAATGCCCAAGAAGTAGAAATAATTTGAACTATCTTACCAGCTATTGTCCTAATCACTATCGCACTACCATCTCTACGAGTCCTATACCTAATAGATGAAATCAGCAACCCACATTTAACCATCAAAGCCATAGGACATCAATGATACTGAACATACGAATACACTGACTACGAAAACCTTGAATTTGATTCTTACATAACCCCAACCCAAGACCTTCCAAACGGACATTTCCGACTACTAGAAGTAGACCACCGCATGGTAATACCAATAGAATCTCCAATTCGAATATTAATTTCAGCTGAAGATGTCTTACACTCATGAGCAGTCCCATCGCTAGGAGTAAAAGCAGATGCAGTCCCAGGCCGGCTAAATCAATCAACTTTTATTATCACTCGCCCAGGGGTATTTTACGGACAGTGCTCAGAAATCTGTGGGGCTAACCACAGCTTTATACCGATCGTAGTAGAATCTGTACCACTAAAACACTTCGAAAACTGATCCTCACTAATACTATCATAATCCCACACTAAGAAGCTAATAGGACAGCACTAGCCTTTTAAGCTAGAAAAAGAGAACTCCGCCCCTCCTTAGTGATATGCCACAACTAAACCCAGACCCATGATTATTAGTCCTCTCCTCCACATGATTAACATACATTATCATCCTTCAACCAAAAATCTCATCCTACCTACCCATAAATACTCCCAACAAAAACCATAAAATCGCCAACATAAACCCATGAACTTGACCATGAACCTAACATTCTTCGATCAATTCATAAGCCCACAAACCCTAGGAATCCCATTAATCATTCTAGCCTTACTTACACCATCACTTATACTTCCAACCCAGAATAACCGCTGACTAACCAACCGTCTTTCAACTCTACAATTATGAGCAATTAATCTATTTACAAAACAACTAATAATACCAATTAATAAAACAGGACATAAATGATCTATTACTCTAACATCACTAATAGCCATACTTTTAATAATCAACCTGCTAGGTCTGCTACCATACACATTCACCCCAACCACCCAACTCTCTATAAACATAGGATTAGCTATTCCAATATGAATAGCCACAGTACTCACAGGCCTTCGAAACCAACCAACAACATCACTGGGTCACCTACTACCAGAAGGAACCCCAACCCCACTTATCCCAATCCTCATTATAATTGAAACAATTAGCCTCTTTATCCGACCCCTAGCCCTAGGGGTCCGACTCACAGCCAACCTAACAGCTGGCCACTTATTAATCCAACTTACCTCCACCGCAGTACTAGCCCTACTATCAATAACAATAACCTTATCTATCCTAACTATAACTATTCTCTTCTTACTAACAATCTTAGAACTAGCAGTAGCCATAATCCAAGCCTACGTGTTCGTCCTATTATTAAGCCTCTATCTACAAGAAAACATTTAATGGCCCACCAAACACATGCCTACCACATAGTAGACCCAAGCCCATGACCACTAACAAGCGCAGCAGCAGCACTACTAATAACCTCAGGACTCGCCATATGATTCCACTATAACTCAACATTACTAATAATCCTAGGCCTATCAATTATACTACTTACTATATTCCAATGATGACGAGATATCGTACGAGAAGGAACCTTCCAAGGACATCATACCCCTCCAGTACAAAAAGGCTTACGATATGGTATAATCTTATTCATCACATCAGAAGTGTTCTTCTTCATTGGGTTCTTCTGAGCCTTCTACCACTCAAGCTTAGCCCCAACGCCAGAACTAGGCGGATGCTGACCACCAACAGGAATCACCCCACTAAACCCATTTGAAGTCCCACTACTAAATACAGCAGTCCTACTAGCTTCAGGCGTGACAATCACCTGAGCCCACCATAGCCTTATAGAAGCCAACCGAAATCAAACTATCCAAGCCCTCAGCCTCACAATTCTACTTGGCTTATATTTCACAATACTGCAAGCCATAGAATACTACGAAGCCCCATTCACAATCGCCGACGGTGTTTATGGCTCTACATTCTTTGTTGCAACGGGCTTCCACGGATTACACGTTATCATCGGATCAACATTCCTAGCAGTATGCTTATTACGACAAATTAAATACCACTTTACCTCAACCCACCATTTCGGATTTGAAGCAGCCGCTTGATATTGACACTTCGTAGACGTTGTATGACTATTCCTATATGTATCAATCTACTGATGAGGCTCATACTTTTCTAGTATAATAGTACAAGTGACTTCCAATCACTAAGTTTTAGCTTAACCCTAGAGAAAAGTAATGAACACAACAATCTCAATTATAATTATCTCATTGACCCTATCAACAATCCTAATGATACTAAACTACTGACTTACACTAATAAAACCAGACAACGAAAAACTATCCCCATACGAATGTGGATTTGACCCACTAGAATCTGCCCGCCTACCATTCTCGATTCGATTCTTCCTCAGTAGCAATTCTATTCCTACTATTTGATCTAGAAATCGCACTACTACTCCCACTACCATGAGCCATACAACTACCACATCCGACCTATTCCTTCACCTGAGCCCTCATCATCCTATCCCTGCTTACATTAGGCCTTGTCTATGAATGAATTCAAGGAGGCCTAGAATGAGCAGAATAGATAACTAGTCTAACACAAGACAACTAATTTCGGCTTAGTCAATCGTGATTAAACTTCACGGCTATCAAATGACACCCACACACTTTAGCTGCTACTCTGCCTTCATTATCAGCATCACAGGTCTTTCACTACATCGAACCCATTTAGTTTCAACTTTATTATGTCTTGAAGGAATAATACTATCCCTGTTTATTACTCTATCAATATGACCCATCCAACTACAAATTTCCTCGTTCATACTAACTCCCATACTAATGCTATCCTTCTCAGCCTGCGAAGCAGGCATAGGCCTATCATTACTAGTAGCATCTTCACGAACTCATGGATCAGACCACTTACAAAACTTAAACCTACTACAATGCTAAAAATCATCATCCCAACAATTCTACTACTGCCAACAACCATACTCTGTAAACCAAAACAACTATGACCAACCACACTAACTTACAGTTTTGGGGTTGCCCTCTTAAGCCTACAATGATCTAAACCAACTATAGAACTAACAACCTTCTCCAATTACTACCTAGGAGTAGATCGAATTTCAGCCCCACTACTAATCCTATCATGCTGACTTACCCCATTGATAATCTTAGCCAGTCAAAATCACCTAACCACGGAACCAACCTCACGAAAACGAACTTTCATCATCGCTATCATCTCACTACAAATCTCACTAATTTCAGCCTTCTCAGCCACAGAACTAATCATATTCTTCATTGCATTCGAAACCACACTAATCCCAACACTAGTAATCATCACACGCTGAGGCAACCAAGTGGAACGACTAAATGCTGGAACCTATTTTCTATTTTACACCCTCGTCGGCTCTCTACCCCTGCTAGTAGCCCTATCATTTATACAAACCCAAAACGGCACCCTATCCACCTACACAATACAACTCAACCAACCAACCATAATAAACTCATGATCCCATTCAATATGATGACTTGCACTATTAATTGCCTTTATAATCAAAATACCTCTATATGGATTACACTTATGACTGCCAAAAGCACATGTAGAAGCCCCAATCGCAGGATCAATAATCCTAGCAGCCGTACTATTAAAACTCGGAGGATACGGCATCATCCGCATCACAATAACACTAGACCCCCTATCAAAAACACTATCCTATCCTTTCATAGTAATAGCTTTATGAGGGGTAATCATAACCAGTTCAATCTGCCTACGCCAAACAGATCTAAAATCACTAATTGCTTACTCATCTGTAAGCCATATAGGCCTAGTTATCGCTGCAACACTAACACAAACTCAATGATCATACACTGGCTCTATTACACTAATAATTGCCCACGGTTTAACATCGTCCATACTTTTCTGTCTAGCTAATACCAACTATGAACGAACCCACAGTCGAACACTACTCCTCACCCGAAACATACAACTAGCACTACCACTAATAGGACTATGATGACTCTTAGCTAGCTTAACTAATATAGCTCTCCCACCAACAATTAACCTTATAGGAGAACTAACAATTATTATCTCACTATTCAACTGATCAAACATTACAATCCTAATAACAGGATTAGGAACACTAATCACCGCCATCTACACCTTATACATACTAACCACAACACAATGAGGAGAAACTCCATCACATCTAAAATCAATTCCCCCAACCCATACACGAGAACATCTACTCATAACACTTCATATTCTCCCAATAGCACTACTAACAACAAAACCAGAACTAATCTGAGGTACATTTTACTGTTAATATAGTTTCAAAAAAAACATTAGACCGTGGCTCTAAAAATAGGAGTTAAAATCTCCTTATAAACCGAGAGAGGTATTACACAATAAGAACTGCTAATTCCTATACCTGAGACTAACCCCTCAGCTCCCTCAATCCCACCAACTTTTAAAGGATAGAAGTAATCCACTGGCCTTAGAAGCCACTCACCCTTGGTGCAACTCCAAGTAAAAGTAATGACCCTATTAATAAACTCCACACTCCTCCTAACCCTCCTCATCCTAACACTACCTCTAATGACACCCATATACCCTACAATAAAAACAAAAACAGCTGTAAAAATAGCATTCTTCACTGCCTTACTCCCACTGACCACATTTATCTACCTAAACATCGAATCAATTATTACCAACCTTAACTGATCCCATACATCCACATTTAACATCAACATAAGCTTCAAATTCGACCAGTACTCAATAATATTCGTACCAATCGCCCTATATGTCACATGATCTATTTTAGAATTTACTCACTGATATATAGCCACGGACCCACACATCACAAAGTTCTTCAAATACCTATTAATCTTCTTAGTAGCCATAATAATCCTAGTAACAGCCAACAATATATTCCAATTCTTTATTGGCTGAGAAGGAGTAGGAATCATGTCCTTCTTACTAATTGGATGATGACGCGGACGAACAGAAGCAAACTCATCAGCCCTACAAGCTATCATTTACAACCGCACAGGCGATATCGGATTAATTCTCAGCATGTCATGACTAGTAATGAACACAAATACATGAGAGCTCCAACAAATATTCTCCATCACCCCCTCCACCCCACTACTCCCCCTTCTTGGCCTCATCCTAGCTGCAACTGGAAAATCAGCCCAATTTGGCCTTCACCCATGATTACCAGCAGCCATAGAAGGCCCAACCCCAGTCTCAGCATTACTACACTCCAGCACCATAGTCGTAGCAGGTATCTTCCTACTCATTCGAATACACCCAATCTTAGCTACAAACAACTCAGCCCTATCAATCTGCCTATGCCTAGGAGCTATCACCACCTTATTCACAGCATTCTGCGCCCTCACCCAAAACGATATCAAAAAAATCATCGCCTTCTCTACATCAAGCCAACTAGGTCTTATAATAGTAACCATCGGCCTAAACCAACCACAACTGGCCTTCCTACACATCTCCATACATGCATTTTTCAAAGCAATACTATTCCTATGTTCTGGCTCCATCATCCACAACCTCAACAATGAACAAGACATTCGAAAAATAGGGGGACTACACAAATCCCTACCAATCACATCTTCATGCTTAACCATCGGCAGTATAGCACTCATAGGCATACCATTCATAACTGGATTTTACTCCAAAGACATCATCATTGAAACCATAAACACATCATACCTGAACGCCTGAGCCCTTCTCCTAACACTAATTGCAACCTCATTCACCACAATCTACAGCCTACGAATCACAACATTCGTACAAACAGGGTCACCCCAATATCTCCCCACAACACTACTAAACGAAAACAATCCAAAAATCATTAACCCAATTACTCGCCTAGCTGCAGGTAGCATCGTCGCAGGACTAATTATTTCACTAAATACCACACCACTAAAAACCCAACCAACAACAATACCAACCTACATTAAAATCGCAGCACTAACAATAACAATCTTAGGCCTACTATTAGCCCTAGAACTAACCACAATAGCCAACAAAATAACTCCAAAACCCTCCAACATTCACAACCTCTCCAACCTACTAATCCACTTCAACACCCTCACCCATCGCTCACTCCCAATAGCTAGCCTAAAATTTAGCCAAAACATCGCAACCCATCTAACCGACCTATCTTGATATGAAAACATTGGTCCAAAAGGCCTAATCAAGTCACAAATCACCCCAATCACACTCATCTCTTCATCACAAAAAGGCCTCATTAAAGTCTACATAACCTCATTCATCCTATCAATCACACTATTAGTAGCAGCTACCGTACCCTAATCGCACGAAGCACCACACGAGACAACCCATAAACCAACTCTAACACAACAAACAACGTCAACAACAACCCTCAACCAGCAATTAAAAACATATCACTACCAAAGTCATAAAACCATGAAACCCCACTGGAATCTAAACGAACAACAAATAACCCACCAGCATCAACAGTACCATCACCAAAATCTTCCATACTCCATCAAGAATAATCCATCAACATAAGCCACACAACAGAAACTAAATAACACAACCCATAAACAAACGCATTTAAACCCCCTCAACCCCCAGGATAAGGCTCCGCTGCTAGCGCAGATGAATATGCAAAAATAACCAACATCCCACCCAAATAAATTAAAAATAAAACCAAAGAAATAAAAGACCCTCCCACCCCAACCAGCACCCCACACCCAAAAGCTGCTCCCAAAACCAAACTAAGCACTCCATAATAAGGAGAAGAACTACAAGAAACACCAATCATCCAAAAAACAAAGCAAAACCCAAATAAAAACATAAAATACATCATAATTCTTGCCCGGACTTTAACCAAGACTTACGGTCCGAAAAACCATCGTTGTATTCAACTACAAAAACATTAATGGCCACAAACCTACGAAAAACCCACCCAATAATTAAAATTATCAACAACTCATTCATTGACCTGCCCAGCCCATCTAACATCTCTGCCTGATGAAACTTCGGATCACTACTAGGTATCTGCCTAATTCTACAAATCATCACCGGAATCTTTCTAGCAATACACTACTCACCAAACATCTCACTAGCATTTTCATCAGTAGCCCACATCACCCGAGACGTACAATATGGATGACTCATTCGAAACATACATGCCAATGGGGCCTCCATCTTCTTCATATGCATCTACCTCCACATCGGCCGAGGACTTTACTACGGCTCTTACTTATACAAAGAAACCTGAAACACAGGAATTCTCCTACTACTCCTAGTTATAGCCACCGCATTTGTGGGTTACGTCCTACCATGAGGCCAAATATCATTCTGAGGCGCTACCGTCATTACCAACCTACTTTCAGCCATCCCCTACATCGGTAATACCCTAGTACAATGAATCTGAGGGGGCTTTTCAGTAGACAACGCCACCCTAACCCGTTTTTTCACCTTCCACTTCCTCCTACCCTTTACTATCATCGGATTAGTAATCGTACACCTACTATTCCTCCACGAAACTGGATCAAACAATCCAACAGGGTTAAACTCAAATGCCGACAAAATTCCTTTCCACCCATACTTCTCCTACAAAGACTTACTAGGACTAATCTTAATACTAACCCTACTACTAACTCTAACACTATTCTCCCCAAACCTTCTAGGAGACCCAGACAACTTCACACCGGCCAACCCTCTATCAACCCCACCCCACATCAAACCAGAATGATACTTCCTATTCGCCTATGCAATCCTCCGATCCATCCCAAACAAATTAGGAGGCGTACTCGCCCTCCTATCTTCCATCCTAGTATTATTCCTAATACCAGCTCTACACACATCAAAACAACGCTCAGCCATATTCCGACCCCTAAACCAAATCCTACTCTGATCTCTGGCGGCTGACCTTCTAACACTTACATGAATTGGTGGCCAACCAGTCGAAGACCCATTCATTATCATCGGCCAAACAGCCTCCATCCTGTACTTCACAATCCTCCTAATCCTCATACCTGTAACAGGAATAATTGAAAATAAAATATTAAACCTAAAATATTCTAGTAGCTTAACTAAAGCATTGGTCTTGTAAACCAAAGACTGAAAACCACAACTTTCCTAGAATAATCAAAAGAGAAAGACTTAAACCTTCATCCCCGGCCCCCAAAACCGGAATCTTCATTAAACTACCTTTTGACAAACACACCAAATACCTCTACCTCGCCCAGCAGAAAGAAATGACAACGTACACTCTATGTATTATCTTACATTCATTTATTTACCACTAGCATATCACCAGTAATATTACTGCTTAATTTTATTAAAGACATAACTAGAATTGATTTGGCAGATAAATTCTTAGCTGACAGTAATGTGTCTAGGTAATGTTAGATTAATGGTTTCAGAACATAAACTTAAATAATCTCTTGCATAACATGGATTTGGTCACAGTATTGGATTATCTCTTAATTTGACTGGTCACGAGAAATAAGCAATCCTTGTTAGATAAGATACTAAGTTACTAGTTTCAAGCCCATACAGTGATGACGTACATAACTGATCTATTCTGGCCTTTGGTTGTTTTGTCAAGCACATAAGACTAATAAAGTCCATTCGTTCCTCTTTAAAAGGCCTCTGGTTAATGTGTTCTATACATTAAATTTATAACCTGGCATTTCATGTCTTAGGCACATATATTTAGCTCTTTTTTCTCTTTCTGTTTTCAGACCCACATACCTGATGTCACCGATTAACTGAAACTGGACCCACATTCAGATTGATTGATCTTGCAAGATTTGATATGGTATTATTAAGTTAATGCTTGTAGGACATATATTTTCACAGAACCCACGACAA